CACCCGTTTGATTGAGTACGCTAGCGATCAATTTCTACCTCTTATTGTAGTGTGCGCTTCCGGGGGGGCACGCATGCAAGAAGGAAGTTTGAGCTTGATGCAAATGGCTAAAATATCGTCTGCTTTATATGATTATCAATCAAATAAAAAGTTATTTTATGTATCAATCCTTACATCTCCTACTACTGGTGGGGTAACAGCTAGTTTTGGTATGTTGGGAGATATCATTATTGCTGAACCCAATTCCTATATTGCATTTGCGGGTAAAAGAGTAATTGAACAAACATTGAATAAAACAGTACCTGAAGGTTCACAAGCGGCTGAATATTTATTCCAGAAGGGCTTATTTGACCTAATTGTACCACGTAATCCTTTAAAAAGCGTTCTGAGTGAGTTATTTAAGCTCCACGCTTTCTTTCCTTTGAATTAAAATTCAATCAAGTAGAGCACACAAAATTCAATTAGTTTATTTGTAGCAAACAAGTAGTTAGTTTATAAGAATCAAAGTAAATAAGAATGGAGTTTTCTTTGATGACCTAAGATCTAATTGTAGAAAGAATAAAAAGTTGCGGATAACTCTTTTTTTTACCTAGAATCCCGATTACTAATTAAGAAGTCTCTATCAACAAGATAAAAGAGTGAATTCTTCCTTTCGTGAAATTAGGCAAATAAAACGAATTTCGTCTTATGTCTTATGTATATAATCAAATAGAGAAAAGATAGATATATAGTTTTTTATCTTTCTCTATCTCCCGAAAACCCCATTTGCACTAAAAATTCCTGTTGGGTCGCATTCTAACGAATCTTTCGATAATCTGTAAGAAACTCTTTCTTTATTAAAAATTCGAAGACAAGAACAAAAGACAAAGAAATGAAGAAAAATAATAAAGTGAATTATAATACATATCTTTCATGTAGAAAGATGAATAAGTCCATTTATTTAGTTCTACATTCCTTGGACTTATTCTATATACTCACTTAGATATATAGATACTTATTTCTATACTAAGAATTTTAAATTTAATTAATTAATAATAATTACAATTCTTAATTATAATTATTATAAGATATTTATTTTTTATAAAAAATAAATAATAGCAGGTACAAATAGTAAATCGAGGTACCCATTTTATGACAACTTTCAATTTCCCCTCTATTTTTGTGCCTTTAGTAGGCCTAGTATTTCCGGCAATTGCAATGGCTTCTTTATCTCTTCATGTTCAAAAAAACAAGATTGTTTAGATCTGATGGGACCCGATCTCATCCGTTTTTTTTTTTCAAAACTTAGACTTGTAGCATAACACAGATATCTATTTCGAAAAATATGGTCTAACGTGTAATTTCCGCCGAACATAAAGGAAAAAGTTCTTATGCCTGCAGAAAAGGATCTATGGGTAAATGAATTCTAGCTAGTTTCAAATAGATCAGGATCGCTGGATGGCTAAAATGTAAAGTCGGTGGATCTATAGGTATATCAATATGTATAGTGGGCTCATATGAAGGGTATGTTATTATTTTAGATCTAACCAATTTGATGAATTACTCCTAAAGGTTCACATCAAACTAGTGCTAGTTCACATCAAACTAGTGCTAGTTGATGAGAGTTACTTCGGAAACAAAAAAAAGTAAAGTCAAATTCATTTGGGGTATTCTCTCAATTCCAATAAAATGCAATCAGATCAAGTATGAGTTGGCGATCAGAAGATATATGGATAGAACTTATAACGGGGTCTCGAAAACTAAGTAATTTATGCTGGGCCCTTATCCTTTTTTTAGGTTCATTAGGATTCTTATTGGTTGGAACTTCCAGTTATCTTGGTAGAAATTTGATATCTTTTTTTCCGTCTCAGCAAATCATTTTTTTTCCACAAGGGATCGTGATGTCTTTCTACGGGATCGCGGGTCTCTTTATTAGTTCCTATTTGTGGTGCACAATTTCCTGGAATGTAGGTAGTGGTTATGATCGATTCGATAGAAAGGAAGGGATAGTGTGTATTTTTCGTTGGGGATTTCCTGGAAAAAATCGTCGCATATTCCTCCGATTCCTTATAAAAGATATTCAGTCCGTTAGAATAGAAGTTAAAGAGGGTATTTATGCTCGTCGTGTCCTTTATATGGATATCAGAGGCCAGGGGGCCATTCCCTTGACCCGTACTGATGAGAATTTGACTCCACGAGAAATTGAACAAAAAGCCGCCGAATTGGCCTATTTCTTGCGCGTACCAATTGAAGTCTTTTGAGAAATGTAAATATGGGCTGAAGAATGAATGCTTTCTCAGCAGGAGGGCAAAATGCAAGAATCCTCTTTTTTTTTTCTATAACATAACTTAACTGAAGTTTTGTCAGAACGTTAAGTCGAGCCAAAGCCGACATATATGGAACAACCATAAAAGAAAACTCTTTTTGTGGCGTATACAAATCCACGCAACTCAATTCAACAACAAGTATAACAAATTGAACTAATAGATTCAATTCATCTCATATATCAAACAATTTCGAA